AAATAAAACTCAACAAAAATCTTTCTTTTTTTTTCCCAAAAATAAAATGGCCGGAAAGCCCTGGGTATATAAATAAAACTAAACAAAAAATATTTCTTTTTTTTTTTAGAAGCAATCCTAATTTAAAGAATAGTTGTCTTTAGAGAACTATTGATTTTTGATCCTTTCGTACTAAAAAACAAAATATCTATGTTTTATAATTGTAGATAGAAACCAAGCTGTGTCACCACGCTTTTAACTCAAATCATGTGCAGCTTTAATGGGTGAACAAACCAACCCTTAGGAGTGACTACTCCCTAGGACGCTGCAATTCAACATCGAGGTCGCAAACACCGTCGTTAATTAACTCTCAAACGTTATTGCGCTGTTATCCCCCGGGTAGCTTTTATTTGTTTTCGTTATTTTTTTCATTCCAAACAACGGCTCATAAAACACACCAAGAATGTCCCCTAAAAACCTTTTCGGGGTGAAGCTACGCCATAGTTCGTTTTTGTTACTTTTTAAAAAACTGTCGCCCCAACAAAACTGTCCCGCTTATAGAAAACCTTAAGCCTTCAGTAAAGCTCCATGGGGACTTCTCGTCTTACAATTTTAATGTAGCATCTTCACTACAAATTCAATTTCATTAAGTATTTTTTTAAGACAGAGAAACTTTCGTGACACCATTCATACCGGCCAACAATTAATTGACAATTGATTACGCTACATTTTCACAGTTAGTGTTACCGCGGCCATTTAGTTGTCTTTATTAATAAGCAAAACAAACTTTTTTAGATACAACCATGGGGCAGGTCTCACCTTTTATAAAAATCAAAAAGCTATGTTTTTGGTAAACAGTCGAAGCTCTCCTTTGCCGAGTTCCTTAAAAAAATGTGTCTCTTTTTTTTTCTTTCTTTAATTAGAAAAACAGCTCCTCCTTTTGTTTTTTCCTGATATAATATATTTTAGAAAAATTCCCATAAAAAAGTTCTTAGGGTCTGTATAACCCAAAAGTGGTAATATAAAGAAAAAAAAATAATATATTTAGATTACTCATGTAAAAATTGTTTCTACTGAAAAACAGTATATTTTGCTACTAAATAATTTATCTTCAGAGTTTTAGCCTCATTTTAACCACCAAAATTTAAAAAAAATTTAAATTATTAAATAAACAGCTACGCACTTTTTAAAAGATGGCTGGCTCTAAGCCCACTTTTTTATTGTCTAGGCCTTATTTTTTTTTTACACTAAAAAAAGATAAATGACCTTAACTTCTGATTTGAGCTTTCTCTTTTAACAAAAAATCTTTTCACTTTTTGTTTGGCTACTTTTTTTTTATTTTATTCTTTATTTTATTACAAAAAAAACAAATAAAAGCGCACTACTTAAATAGTTTTCGCAAAAAACCAGCTATGTCCAAGTTCGATTAGTTTTTCACCCCTAATCACAAATCTTCTGAGGTTTTTGCCACAACCACCAGTTAGTTCTTATTTACTATTCATGATTAAATCACTTGGTTTCGGGTATTTTGACTAAAAAAATTTCTTTTTATTTTCTTTTTTTTAAATGTGCCAAATTGATCTTTTTTACCCATTATACAAAAGGTACGCTGTTTTAAAGCTGCTTAAAAAAAAAAGATTCCAGCTCTTTTCAGCCCTCTTTCAACTTTCCTTTACAGTACTCTTACTATCAATATAAACTAACGTTTAGTCTAGATCTAAGATCACCTTTTACACAACTCCAATTTCGCTCGCCGCTACTTTCGGACTCTCGTTTGATTTTTACTTGGTATTAAGATGTTTCAATTCAAGTTTCAAGCTCGGTTTTCCGCAGAGGCAACGAGTAGTGCGTCTTTCCGCCGTTTCGAGGATTCTGTCGTCTGGTCTTAGTTTATCTTAGCCTTCTTCTTTTTTTTTATTTTTTCTTCTTATTTGGTCGATGTGGGATAAAACCCCCCGGGGGGGAGGACCCCTTTTAGGGGGAAACTATTACAGTTTTTTGTTTTTTTTTAGGCACTCCTCCTTCGCCTTCTCGTTGATTTTGACCTCCACATTTCCCTATCATCCTCTCTTCTGTTTTTTCATAAGCAGACCTCCACATTTCCCTATCATTTTATCTTCTGTTTTTTCATAAGCAGACCTCTTTCCTCTTTCTCTCTCTTCTTTTTATTTCTTCATAAGCGGGCCCGGGCGTGTAAGAGTGGGACTCGAACCCACTTTTCTCGGGGCATGAGCCCGAAGACTAGCCCTTAGTCTTTCTTACCGCCAGGCCACTAAAGCTTGTGAAGTCCCCGGAGAAGGAGGGGACATTTTAGAATATATATCATGAATATAGATATGTTGTTTCAAATAACAAAAGTTAGACCCGTTAACCCCGTTTGCATTTGGCAAGCACCCTAGTTTCTTCAGGCCGTCGGTGCCAGCTCACTCCAAAAAAGGTTCAGGAATAAAAGTGGCCTGTTCCATGGGGAGGCCATAAGACGTTGTAATTCACTCCATAACCAAATCTACCGCCAAAGAATTCGACATAATAGTCTCTAAAGCTAAGTTGCCCAAAGCCGGACACATGTCCATAGCACCCAGCAACTTCAGCTTTCCCATAAAAACAAAAAGCTTACCACGCGGTAACATCCTGTAAACCTCCGGTGTTAGAGGTACATCCACCATACCCTCAGAAGTTCTTATGCCGATCGAATTTATTATCTCTCCAAAAGACCCTGCACGAAAGGGAAACAGAGAAAAAACCTCCAACGGGCACGTTTGGGCCGAGCCAATATTGGTATTACTCGGGGGATGCCAATAATCCAGCCCAAATATTTCGGGATGGTTGATACATAATTCCGCTCCGACAGCTGACAGCGCCTGAGATAAATACTCATCCTGGAGATAGTTAAAACTCATGAACGTCCCGGCTTGCCCCCCGTAGGTTTCAATACTCAAACCCACCCCGTAAAAAATCCCTGTGTAAAGAACTATTTTCGTGAACAAAATAACGCTACTGAACATTTTTATTGTAAAAAAAATCGCCAACAAAAGGCAGAACCCCATAAGAATGAAACAAAGGAGGAGAAACGTGCATTCACTCCAAAGAACTCTCTTCTCTAAAACCCAAGAACCTCTCTTCTCTAACGAAGAAAGCAAATACAATATATAAAAACCAAATAACTCCGAGTATTGAAATAACAGACCCTAAAGAGCTTATAAGATTTCAACCGGCAAAAACGTCTGCAAAATCAGAGTATCGTCTGGGGAGCCCCGCTAAACCTAAAAAATGTTGGGGGAAAAAGGTTAAATTAACCCCGATAAACATTAATCAAAAATGAGTTTTCCCCAAAAATTCCGAATAACAATAACCACTAATTTTCCCTATTCAATAATAAAACCCCCCAAAAATAGCAAAGACAGCCCCCATAGAAAGAACATAATGAAAGTGCGCAACCACATAGTATGTGTCATGTAGAACAATATCAAGAGAACTATTTGCTAATATAATCCCTGTTAAACCACCTATTGTAAATAAAAAAACAAACCCCATGGCCCAAAGTATTGGAGTATCTAACCTAAGAAACCCCCCGTAAATAGTTGCCAACCAACTAAATACTTTAATACCAGTTGGCACCGCAATAATCATAGTAGCAGCAGTAAAATATGCTCTTGTATCTACGTCCATCCCAACAGTAAACATATGATGGGCTCAAACAATAAACCCAAGAAGACCAATAGAAAACATCGCATAAACCATTCCTAAATACCCAAAAATTTGTTTTTTAACAACAAAAGTCGGAATTATTTGAGAGACTATACCAAAACCAGGCAGAATTAAAATATAAACCTCAGGATGCCCAAAGAACCAAAATAAATGCTGAAATAATATTGGATCCCCGCCACCCGCTGGGTCAAAAAAAGTCGTATTAAAGTTTCTATCCGTTAACAACATAGTGATTGCACCCGCTAATACGGGCAAAGATAGAAGCAATAAAAAAGCAGTTATTAAAATAGACCAAACAAACAAAGGCATTCTATTAAAAGAAATACCAGGGGCTCGCATATTAAAAATCGTTGTAAGAAAATTTATTGCTCCTAAGATAGAAGAAGCCCCAGCCAAATGAAGACTAAAAATAACCATGTCAACAGAACCCCCGGAATGAGCACAAATATCAGAAAGAGGAGGGTAAACCGTTCATCCCGTACCGGCACCTTGTTCTACAAAAGCCGATCCTAACAATAAGAGCAAAGACGGCGGTAACAACCAAAAACTAATATTATTTAATCGAGGGAATGCCATATCTGGCGCGCCAACATACAATGGCACCAACCAGTTTCCAAACCCCCCAATCATAACCGGCATAACAAAAAAAAAAATCATAGTGAGAGCGTGATTTGTTACAATCACATTATAGAGCTGATCATCCCCTACCATCGCGCCAGGCGCTGAAAGTTCAACTCGCATTAACACGCTGAAAGCAGACCCAATTAGACCTGCCCCAACGCCGAGAGTTAAATATAAAATTCCAATTTCTTTATGGTTTGCCGTTTGCAGTCAATATACTGATTTGTTCTTTATTATTACAGTCATATTATTTCCAGGGATTTTATGAAAAGAGATTTTTTAAAAACCCTCTTTTCACTTATTTTTTTTCTAAAAAACCCATTCTTTTTTCCCTGAGGAAAAAGAATAAAAAAAAAACTCAATAAAAAAACAAAAAACAAAAAACAAGTGTACCCGTATTGCGCTAGAAACATCATTGTGTTTAATTGTGGCATTTTCAGAGAGAGTGGGACTCGAACCCACATTTTTGGCTTTGAAGGCCAATGGCTTACCTTAACCGAAACCTCTACAATAAAGCAATAAGAATAACAATTCCGATACCCGTATTGCTCTAAAAACATTGTCGTAGGACTCGAACTTATCTTCAATCCTCTATAGTAAAGCAACAAGAATAACAACACCAATAAAAAACCCCAAAGCATAATTAAAAACAAGCCCACACTGAAAATTACTTAATCTCTGTGTTTGTAAAGTCAAAACCCGAACAACTCCCTTTGGCCCAATAAGCTCTAACACCCCCTTATCAAGAGTTAAGTTTGTAATCGCATGTCCCATTTTATATATTTGTTTTATAAAAAAAAAATTAAAAAAAAAATTAATCTGTCAAGCAGGGCCTAAAAAACTATAAATAGAAAAAAAGAAAAACAAAGTTTTAGGCAAAAACAAAAGCASTCCAAAAACCCCGACCAGACTAAAAAAAACAGGAAAAAGTTTGATTTTTAAAAAAAGCACAGGGAAAACCCCTATTTGAAAACTCCAAGTCATTTCTTTACATAAATAGCCCCAAAAAATACTTCCCAAGGCTAATATGCCCAAAGGGACTAAAAGAAGCCACTCTCCTTCCTTAAGAGAAAAAAACACTCCTCGTTTTAAGTTTGTATTTGATAAAAAAGATAAAAAAATTAAACGAGTAGAATATATTGCAGTTAATAAAACAGAAAAACACCCAAGTCAATAAACAAAAATTAAATAAAATTGCCCAAAAGCAAACTCTAAAATCAAATCTTTTGAATAAAACCCTGTTAAAAAAGGGAGTCCCATTAAAGAAAAAGAACCTATAATAAAACAAAGATAAGTTAGAGGAAGAAAATGTGATAGTCCCCCCATTTTCCTTACATCTTGCTCATCTACCACCGCATGGATTAACGAACCCGCACTCAAAAATAACAAAGCCTTAAAAAAAGCATGGTTCATCAAATGAAACAAACCAATAGAAAAATGAGAAAGCCCACAAGCAACAACCATATATCCTAATTGACTACAAGTAGAATAAGCAATTATTTTTTTCAAATCATTTTGAACTAAACCAATTGTACCAGCAAGAAACACCGTTAAAACCCCAGTCATTGTTATTATGATTAACATAAGAGGAACGACATCAAACAAAGGGGATGCTCGAATTAATAAAAACACACCCGCCGTAACCATGGTTGCCGCATGGATTAAAGCAGAAACCGGAGTTGGCATACTAATAACTACTACTCCCACAACAAACAGGACTTTTTCTTCTACTCTTTTTTTTTACTCTCACTCTAAACCCCCCTTTAATCACTCATATACCAAACCTAAAGTTAATACAAAGAAAAACCCAACCATAGTTCAAAACCCAAAAGGAGCAATTGAATTAAATAAAACACACCAAGGAAAAAAAAAAGAAATCTCTAAGTCAAAAATTAAAAATAAAATGCCAATTAAAAAAAACCGTATTGAAAAAGGGCGGCCTAAAAAACTAAATGGCACAAAGCCACACTCATAAGCAGAAACCTTTTCTCGATCTGGAACTTTCTCTCCTAGAAAAAAAGAAACAAGAGAAAACAGCCCCGCCAAAACAACTGCAACAATACAAAAAATAAAAAAGCACATGATTAACCCCGTAAAGAACTAAGAGATTTTAAAATAATTGTCCCGCGAATACGATAATAAGCAACCAAAATAGCTAAACCAATAGAAGACTCAGCTGCCGCTATTGTTAAACCCATTATCATAAACACTTGTTCTATTAAAACATCCATTTCTTTAGAATTTATTAAAAATAAAAAAAAAATAGATAATAAAACCAACTCAATGGAAATAACCATAATAATAAAGTGTCCTCGGTTTAATATAAGGCCCCAACTTCCTAATAAAAATAAAAGGACAACTAGAGCCCGGTGTTTATAATACATTTCAAATAATGAAGATATTCTTCTACCCAAACTCCTTTTATAACAATTGGCATAAAAGAATGGTTTGCCCCACAAATCTCAGAGCATTGCCCAAAAAAAACCCCCGGCCTTTTAATAAAAACCCCCGTTTGGTTAAGACGACCTGGAACAGCATCTATTTTTAACCCTAAAGAAGGAACCGCAAAAGAGTGCAAAACATCCGCCCCTGTGACCAAAAGTCTTGTATGAGTTAAAATTGGAAGAATAAGTTTGTTATCAACTTCCAACAAACGACTCTCCCCTGAAGTTAAAGCTGATGTTGGGACCATATAAGAATCAACCCCTAATGTCTCCCCCTCATAATCAGAATATTCATAAGACCAATATCACTGATGTCCAATCACCTTTATGGTTAAAGCAGGGGAAACCACTTCATCCATTAAATACAATAATTTAAGAGATGGCACTGCAATAAAAACTAAAATAGCGGCCGGGATTATAGTTCAAATAATTTCTAAAAAAGTACCATCAACTAAAAGGCGATCATAAAATTTGTTTTTTAAAGCCTCGCCAATAAGTCACAAAACAACAGCGACAATAATGACCAACAAAAACATAACCCGATCATGAAAAAAGACAATTTCTTCAACCACTGGATCTGCCACATCTTGAAAGCCCAGAGACCAAGCCTCGGCCCCATCTAGAAACAGTTTCAAGAACCCCAAAATTCTAAATCTTACCAAACCACCCATCCAGTTAACAGATTTCTAAGTTACAAACCTCATCAATATACACAAATATATAAAAATAATCACACTACATCTACAAAATGCCAATATCAACTAGCCGCCTCAAAACCGACATGTTGACGACGAGTAAATTGATTAGACTTTAACCTACTTAAACAAACGGTTAAAAAGGTTGTCCCAATTATAACATGAAAACCATGAAACCCCGTCGCTATAAAAAAAGTAGACCCATAAACCGAATCTGACATAGCAAAAGGCGCCTCATAATATTCAATTATTTGTAACCCTGTAAATAAAACACCTAAAAAAACAGTTAAAGACAAACCTAATATTGCCTCTTCTCTCTTCCCACTAATTATCGCATGATGCGCCCAAGTGACAGCAGCACCTGAACTTAATAAAACAGCAGTGTTTAACAAAGGAACTGAAAAAGGGTTTAGGGGACTTACTCCTTGAGGCGGTCAAACAACACCCAACTCAACAGCTGGGGCCAGACTACTATGAAAAAAAGCTCAAAAAAAAGAAAAAAAAAAAAGAACTTCTGAAAGAATAAACAAAAGCATCCCATATTTAATTCCTTGTTTAACAATTAAAGAATGATGCCCTTGGAAGGTAGACTCTCGTATAACATCTTGTCATCAAACAAACATAACTCCAACCATAACTAAAAGCCCTAACCCTAAAAAAAAACGAAACCCATAATAGAAAAAAACCACTGAACCAATAGTCAAGAAAAACGCTCCTGCTGCCCCAACAAAAGGCCATGGAGAAGGCTCCACTAAATGATATGGATGATATTGCATCAAGAGCCAGTTCCCCCACCCTTACTATGTTACGACTTACTCTACTTTGTTTACCTCAGTAAAGGCGACGGGCGATTTGTACTAACATTGTTGAAAATTCATTGAAACGCTCTACTTTTCAATTACTATTAAATTCGACTTAATAGCCCTCTTTAAAAGACAATCCGAACTCTTTTTTTTTATTAAAAAAAAAATGTAGCGCATCTAACCCCAAAACATAAGGGCAATAATACCTGACTTCAACCGTTCTAGGGTTTAACCTATTGTATCAAACAGAAATTGACGACGGCCATGCAACACCTGAAAACCAAGTCTTGGTAAGGTAATTCGCGGACTATCGAATTAAGCGACACGCTCCTCTAACTAACAATGAACAGCCAAGTTTTTTGAATTTTAATCTTGCGACCGTACTACTCAAGCGACTTTCTTTTACTGTATCGACTACCAGGGTCTCTGATCCTGTTTGTTCCCAAAACCTTCGTGTTCAAGGAAAAAAATAAATTGTTTTCACATAAAAAATTCTTTTTCTCATTTTAACATTCCACTGCTACTAAAAAAATTCTATTTATTTTAAACAGTTTACCTTTACACGCTTTCTGCTTTTTCTAAAAAACAAACCCTTAAGTTTCACCGCGTCTGCTGGCACTTAATTTGACAGGTTAAAATGTCCTACCTATGTCTTACTTTCGTATATTGCATAAAATCCTTTACTGCTGCCAATGTTTTCCCTTGTATCAGTGAAAATGTGGTTGAACCATGCATCTTTGGAAAGAAGAAAAAGACTTCTTCTTTTCCTAATACAATAAAAAAAAAGAAACTTTTTCTTTCACCCTCACCTGTTCGCATTCACAAGCATGTATAACCCAGACCAAAAGCTTTTTAATCCCCAAAACCAAAGGATAATACAATAAAAAAAAAATAAACTTTTTCTTTCACCCCCGCCTGTTCGCCCTCACAAGCAGGTATCGCCCAGACTAAAAGCTTTTTAATCCCCAAAACCAAAGGACTAACCGCCCGGGCTAAAAACAAGGCTGTTTTTAACCAAATTAATAACAAAAAAGGGTACCGCCCCTCCCCAAAAAATTATTATAAGAAAAGGAAACATTGTAAAGCCCTCTTGTCGATTTAAATCTCTATTAAAAAGAAGATAATTAGACCCTCCCCCAAAAGAAATACGATTAAACAAACTAAGAGAATAAATAGCAGAAAAAAGAACCCCAAAAACAACAAGCACCCCAACCCCATAATAATATTTAAACGCCGCAAGTAAAGAAAAGAACTCTCCAACAAAATTGCAGCTTAAAGGAAGCCCCATATTTGATAAAGACAAAACAAGCATAGAGACAGCAAAAAGGGGCATAGTTAAAGTCAAACCCCGATAATATTTTATTAAACGCGTGTGATGACGATTATATAAAAAAGTCACTCCAATAAAAAGAGCAGAACTAACAAAGCCATGTGCTAACATTAAAAAAACAGCCCCAACCAACCCCTCCATAATATGTGTAAAAATACCCAGAGGAACTAGCCCCATGTGCGCAACAGAAGAATAAGCAACAAGTCGTTTAAAATCAATTTGACGACATGTCATTAGCCCCCCATAAACAACTGCAACAATACAAAAAAAAATAATAACCGGAGATCAAAAAAAAGAAGCCCCAGGAAAAAGGGGCCAAGAAAAACGCAAAAGACCAAAGCCTCCTAGTTTTAATAAAACCCCCGCTAAAATAACAGAGCCTGCAACGGGGGCTTCAACATGTGCTTGCGGAAGTCAAATATGAAAAGGAATAAGCGGTAGTTTTACAGCAAAACTAATAAAAACACCAACTAACGCTCCTTTTTGAATATTAAAAGGCAATTTCATGTTAAGTAAAAGAAAATAATCTGTTGTCCCAGTTGTCTGATATAAAAAAAGTATTACAAAAAAAAAGAAAACCGATCCTGCAAAAGTAAAGAAAAAAAAATAGAAGGAGGCACGAACTTTTTCTTCTCGAGAACCTCAAACACCAATTAAAATAAACATTGGTATTAAAACGCCCTCGAAAAAAATATAAAATAAAAGAAGATCGAGCGCTAAAAAAACACCAACCAATACAATCTCTAAAAAAAATAAACATAATAAGAACTCTTTAAATAAAAACCTTGTCGATTTCTGACTAATTAAAACACAAGTCGGAATTAAAAAAGTTGTCAAAAGCAAAAAAAACAAAGAGACACCATCTAGGCCAAAGAGGAGCGGGCCCCAGTCTAAAAAACCCCCTCATTCAACGAGTGTGATAAATTGAAAATGGCCCTCTCCACCCAGCCCTCCCCACAAAACCAAAGCACCCAAAAAAAGGACCAAAGATCACTCTATGGCCCGGGCCTTTAAGTGCTTTGGCCTTTCTCTTGCGGCCTTCACCACAGCAAAGGCCCCAACTAAAAGAATGAGCCAAAAAAGGCCCATTAATGTAAGTCGAGTGTGTCTGCCAAATAAATGGCTGTTAACAAACAAAAAACATAAGCTTGAATAATCGCAACAGCCATTTCTAATAATATAATAAAAACCATTATTAAAATTGCCGATTTAAAAATCATACCAAACCCTGCTAAAATAGCAAACAAAAGATGACCAGCAGAAAGATTTGCGGCTAAACGAACCCCCAAAGAAATAGCCCGAGAAATATAACTAGCCGTTTCTATTAAGACCAAAAGAGGAGCTAAAACTAAAGGGGCTCCACTAGGCATTAAAATACTAAAAAAATCTTTTTTAAATCTTCAAAGCCCAGAAAGAGTAACCCCAATAATAATCGAAAAAGAAAACCCAAGAGTTACAATGATGTGAGTTGTTGGGGTAAAGACATAGGGACATAAACCAAAGATATTTAAAAAGACTAAATAAAAAAAAAGAGATAAAATAAAGGGAAACAACCTTAAACCCTCAACCCCTAAGTTATCTTTTGCCACACAATAAAAATGAAAATACACTAACTCAAAAAAAACCTGCCACCTTTTAGGGATCAAATCCATTCCTTTCAAAGCCAATAAAACCACAAAAAGGACAAGAAGCATCATTATCGCAGAATTTGTCAAACCAAATAGTCACACAACACTAAACTGTTCAAAATAAGAAGGCCCCCTCACTATCTATTTATTTGAATAAAAAGATCTTGTTTTTTAGTTGGGGGCTCTTTTTCTTGAGTTAAAACAATAACACCAATCATAGCAACTAATAAAACAAAACTTGCTAAAAGAAATAAACAAAAACAAGTTACATACAAAACTTTCCCTAGTGACTCCATATTATGATAAGAAACAAGAAATCAAGGAAAAGACAAGTCTCACCTTTCAACTCGAGGAGAGATAATAAATCAACTAGAAGCAATTTCTGAAAAAAAAAATACTCCAATTAGAAACCCAACGGGTATGTAATTTGTCATATCAATTTCTTCTCTAAAAACAGGGGGGTAGTCTGTTAAATTTAATAACATCACTACAAACAAAAACAAAACAGCAATCGCTCCCACATAAACAAGTAGAAACATTAAAGCAATAAAGTCAACCCCCAATAAAAAAAAACAAAGCGCAGACTTAACAAAAACAAGAACCAGCCAAAAAATAGAAAGAACAGGACTTAAGGCTGAGACAACCATTATGCCGGAGCCTATCGTCCCTAAAAAAAAACAAAAGTAGGCATCTCTATTTTAAAACAACCCCATAACCATTTGAGAAGTGAAAGAAAACCCAAAATGTGGAGAAAAAAAAAGAAAAAGAATAAAATAAACACAAAGACCAATCAACAAAACCCTTTTAAAGTTTAACTCAGGCTCTTTTTCTAAAGCTTTTGTTGTAATTAAAAAAAAGGAGTTTTTTTGAAAAAAAAGTATCTTTACAACTCTAACATAATAAACCCCAGCGATTACAGAACAAAAAACGACAAAAAAAAAAATCAAAAAAGACTTAGAAAGAACACCAGATAATAAAACCACCCACTTTCCTAAAAACCCTGCAAAAGGAGGGATCCCAGCAATAGAAAAAAAAACAACTCCAAAAGTAATGGAAAGAAAAGGTAAAAACCGAGACAATCCACTAAATTCAATAAGTAAATTTTTATACACATTAAAACTCAAAACAATAGAAAAAGCACAAATTGTCAGAGTAATATATATAAAAAGATAAACCAAACTTGCTTGTAAGCTCTCAAAAGAGCCATTTACTAAACCCCATAAAAGAAAGCCCATATGACCAATCCCACTATAAGCCAAAAGTCGTTTTATTCTTGTTTGATTTAAAGCACCTAAAGCCCCAACGAAAAGAGAAAACACAACTCCAGTTAAAAAAAGACTAATTGGCAATCCAATTGAAAACAAAAGAGAAAAAAGGCCTATTTTAGGCACAACAGCCAATAACACAACCGTTTTTGTTGGTGCCCCCTCATAAACATCTGGCACCCACATATGAAAAGGAGCAACAGACAATTTAAAAAAAAGAGCCGCAATAATCAACAGATACCCAATTGGCACACAAACGTCAGAAAAACTTTGTTTTGAATTAAAAAGCAGTTCTATATAAGAAAAATATACACTGCCTCCAGTCCCACACAACAAAGCACAACCAAATAAAAATAAACCAGAAGAAAGAGCCCCCAAAACAAAATATTTTAACCCCGCCTCTGCGCTATAACCAGACCCTCGAGCAATTAAAACAAAAAAACAAAGAGTAGAGATCTCTATGGCTAAATAAACAGAAAGTCAATTTTTAGAAGAAATTAAACAAAAACCCCCAAAAACAACGATTAAATTTAAAATAGGGATGTCCGTTTGTTCTTCTTTTTTTGGCCCTAATAAGGGTAAAGCCCCCAAGCCCCCAACTAAAACAAAAAGTTTTGCTCACTCGAGCTCAAAAAAAAAAAAATAAAAAAAAACCAAAAAAAAAAAAAAAGAAAACTTTAAAAGAAAACCACAAAAACCCAAAACCACCAAACTTAATATAAATCCACCTAAAAGAAAACATTCGTTAATTTTTTTTTAATAATTGATTTTCTAAAACTCCCAGCCCAGGCACAAGAACTAAAAAATCAAAAAAATAAAAAAAAGAAAAAACCTGCCCCATTAAAATAAAGGGCTCTTCTACTACTTGCGCCCCAATTCAAGTTAAAAGACCGAAGTTAACTATCAAAAACCAAAACGTCGTTCGCCCTAAAGGACGAAAAGACAATCCTTTTAAAGCACTTCTGTGTAAAATGGGTAAAAAAAATAAAATTAAAATACTACAAAACATAGCCACAACCCCCCCCAGTTTATCTGGTATTGAGCGCAAAATGGCATAAGCAAATAAAAAATACCACTCTGGTTGAATGTGAACAGGAGTAACTAAAGAATTCGCCTGAATAAAATTCTCTGCGTCTCCCAAAGAATTAGGCAAAAAAAAAACAAAAAAACAAAATAAACAAAATAAAAAAAATAAACCAAAAAGATCTTTCGAAGTATAAAAAGTGTGAAAAGAAACATTATCCGTCAAAGAGTTTAAGTCGATAGGATTATTTGACCCACCAACATGTAAATAAACTAAATGAATAACAGCAAGAAAAGCTAAAATAAAAGGAAGCAAGAAGTGCAAACTAAAAAAACGACTTAATGTAGCCCCAGAAACACTAAAACCACCTCAAACCCATTGAACTACACCCACCCCAAAATAAGGTATTGCAGATAATAAATTTGTAATAACAGTCGCACCCCAAAAAGACATTTGACCCCAAGGCAAAACATAACCCACAAAAGCAGTCGCCATAGTCAATAAAAAAAGCAAAACTCCAACACTTCAAACATGAAATTTTAAATACCCCCCGTAATATAACCCTCGTCCAATGTGAATATAAAGACAAAAGAAAAACAAAGAAGCACCATTTGCATGTAAGTATTTTAATAAAAACCCACAATTAACATCTCGCGCTATATGTCCCATAACAGTAAACGCGAGATACACATCTGAACAATAATGCATAGATAAAAAACACCCGGTTGTAATTTGTAAAACCAAACATAATCCTAATAAAGAGCCAAAGTTTCAAAGATAACTTATGTTTGACGAGGAGGGCAAATCCACCAGAAACCCATTGACCAGGGACAAAACCGGACCACTTTTCCGGAGTGGCACCGTTATATTGGAGAAGGCCCGTTAAACCCAAACAAAACACTAGCAACAAAAAGAACAACACCCAAACTAAAAGGCAAATACCCCTTTCATAATAAGGCCATTAACTGGTCGTATCTAATCCTAGGAAAAGATGCTCGCGCCCATAAAAAAAAACAAACAATAAAAACAACTTTCAACCCATAAGGAAAAACCAACCACCCGCCAAAAAATAAAAGAATAGTCAAACAACTCATAAAGATAATGTGTGCATATTCTGCTAGAAAAAACAAAGCAAAAGACATAGAGGCATATTCAACATTATAGCCCGAAACAAGCTCCGATTCTCCTTCCGTTAAATCAAATGGAGCACGATTTGTTTCTGCTAAAATAGAAACTAAAAACATTACAACAATAGGAAACAAAGGAATAAAAAACCAAATAAAACTTTGTGCCAAAACAATCTTATTAAAGGCCAAAGAACCAACACACAAAAGAACGGAAATCAAGATTAACCCAATCGAAACCTCATAACTAATCATTTGCGCAGCGGCGCGAATAGCACCTAAAAAAGCATATTTTGAACGACTACCCCACCCAGACATTAAAACAGCATAAACACTAATAGAAGAAATAGCTAAAACCCACAAAAGACCAATATTAAAATCACTTATGCCTATTCCTCTTCCATAAGGAAGAATTCCCCAAACAATAAATGCTAATGTAAAAGAAGCAACTGGGGCAAAAAAGTAAACAAAAGCACTTGCTTGTTGAGGAAGGACCATTTCTTTAAGAAATAACTTAATCCCATCTGCAAAAGGCTGAAGTAACCCGCCCCCAACAACATTTGGCCCCTTTCTCATTTGCATGTACCCTAAAACCTTTCGTTCTGCTAAAGTTAAAAATGCCACAGTAATAAGTAAAGGAACAATGACAAAAACAGCTTTAATCAAATAAAAAAAAGTAGTCCACATAGAGTCTCTTAGGCACTAAAAAAAGCATTTTATTGCCCACTGGTAAACAATTGTTTTTCCTGTGTATAGTGGAATTTTTAATTAATTTTTTAATTAAAAGGCCCAGCGACCCTCCATCGCATCCGGCAACCAAGTATGTAGCCCTAATTGAGCTGATTTACCCATTACTCCAAAAAATAAAAATAAACAAATAAAAAAGGCCTCAGTAGAAGGAGAGACTAAGTTAAAAACAGAAGAAAAATCTAAAGACCCAAAAGTGTTTCAAAGAAGAAACATTGCTAAAAGTAATCCAATGTCACCAACTCTATTAACCAACATGGCTTTAATTGCTGCCCTATTTGCCTCAAGTCTTGTTGATCAAAAATTAATTAATAAATAAGAACAAAGACCAACGCCTTCTCATCCAATAAACAATTGAAGAAAATTAGCGCTAGTAACTAAAAAAACCATTAAGAAGGTGAACAAAGAGAGGTATGCCATAAACCGAGGCACATGAGGGTCCCCTCGCATATAGGCAATAGAAAAAACATGAACCAAAGTAGAAACAAGAAAAACCACAAACAACATAACTGCAACTAAACCATCAAACTGCAAATCAAAAAAAACAAGAAAGACCCCAGAGTCAAATCACTTTCATAATCTAAGATATGTTGCCATTGAATTAAATAAGAGCTCTACTCCAACTAACAAAGAATAAGACAAACCAATAATTAAACAACATGAAGTTAAAGCCCCCGCCCCCCTCTCTCCTATATTTCTTCCAAAACAACCAGTTAAAATAGCCCCAATCAAAGGAGAAAATAAAATTAAAAGACACAC